AGAATATAAATTAAGTACGAAACAAAGTAAGGTATTAGTAATGGATCGAACTAAACCCCTTTCAATTTCATATATGAACAATAGAATATGAAAATGGAACTGAAGGAAAATGGATGTGATAACATAGAACAAAACAAGACTTTATTTATTTTATTTTGGATCTAAGTATTTATTACTTAATTACTTTACTGCCGGGCCATAGCAATTGCACCTATCAAAGCAACTAAAAGAATTATAGAAATGAGTTCAAATGGAAGGTAAAAATCTGTTGATAAATGAATCCCAATTTGTTGAACGTTACTTGTTAGGTCCTGCTCTATAATCTGATTTGATCTTGTAGTCCAAACAATCCCGTACCACGACGTATCCGAGATAGTAGTAATTAGTGAAAAAAGAATACTTGTACAAACCAGTGAAGTGACCCCATCCCCAACGGTCCAAAGATAGAAATCGTTGTAATATTCTGAACCATTCATGAACATCACAGCAAATAGGATTAAAACATTTACAGCCCCTACGTAAATAAGGAGCTGTGCAGCAGCTACAAAATAGGAGTTAGATGGAATATGGAATAAGGATATACAAACAAGAACCAGTCCCAATGAAAAAGCAGAATAAATTGGGTTGGTAAGTAAGACCACCCCCAGACCTCCTAATATAAGACCTGATCCCAGAAATACTAAAAGAATATCATGTATTGGTCCAGGTAAACCCATTATGTGTAAAAAAAGAGATAAATAAATCGAAATATTTCATAAACTTACTAACCGATCCAAGAAAAAAGAGGTTACCTTATTTTTTTCTTGTATATGATACGTTCCTAATTGAATCCTAAAGGGGTGTAGATTTATATAGATACAGTTATTGGATCAATCCCGCTACTGTATCTGAAAGAGTAGTTCGGAATTGTATATTTTGAAATCATCACAGATCTATGAATCCATTCTAAATCAAAATCAAGCCTTGATTCTCACCAATCAATAGTTATTTACTGACCTAGCAAAATGAAAGAAGCCTCACTCCTTTACTTTAGATCAAAACGGAATCTTAGTAATTGGTAATCGTTTTTGAATCAAGAGGTTTACCCCTGATTATTTTGATTGGAGTCGAATTCGTAATTGTTCGAATTGTGTAATCTCCAATTACTGACATTGGTAACCGGCCCAAAGCAATTTGATTATAATTCAATTCGTGACGATCATAAGTAGAAAGTTCATATTCTTCAGTCATTGATAAACAGTTTGTTGGACAATACTCGACACAATTACCACAAAATATACAGATTCCAAAATCAATACTATAATTAAGCAATCGTTTCTTTCTAATATCCGTTTCCAATCTCCAATGAACAACGGGTAGATCTATGGGGCATACCCGAACACATACTTCACAAGCAATGCATTTATCAAATTCAAAATGGATTCGACCACGAAAACGCTCCGATGTGATCGATTTTTCATAAGGATATTGAATAGTCACAGGTAAACGATTCACGTGAGATAAGGTAATCATGAAACTTTGACCAATATACCTTGCAGCTCGTATTGTCTGTTGACCATAATTCATGAACCCAGTCACCATAGGGAACATATCGTGGATATCCATGAATAGTTTGATGTTTCTTTCTCTTGCTCTAGATAGGTTATGAATCTAGAATATCATATTTTGTTATAGCGAAACGAGTTGGGAAGAAGTTGTTAATAATAGATTACCTAGAGAAATAGGTAAAAGAAATTTCCACCCAAGGTTTAATAGCTGGTCCATTCTCATCCTAGGTAAAGTCCATCTTGTTGTGATAGGAATGAACAGGAACAAATAAGCTTTAGCTAATGTAATAAGGATACCAATTGTCATTCCAAAGACTCCACCTGTTTTATTTATTCCAAAAGGTTCAGAAATGAATATGTACGGAATAGAGAAATTCCACCCGCCCAAGTAAAGAACTGTTACAAATAATGAAGAAACTAGTAGATTTAGGTAAGAAGCAACGTAAAATAAACCAGATTTAATACCTGAATATTCGGTTTGATAACCTGCTACTAATTCCTCCTCTGCTTCTGGTAAATCAAAAGGTAATCTTTCACATTCCGCTAGGGAAGAAATTAGAAAAACTATAAACCCTATAGGTTGACGCCACAGATTCCACCCCCAAAACCCATATTTTGACTGTGCCTCAACTATATCAACTGTACTTGAACTGTTAGATAATCATAGTCGATGATAACATCACTATTCCCATCGCTATTCCAGAACCGCACATGAAACCTCAGCTTCATACGGCTCCTCGATGGCCACAAATAAATCTAAGGACTGGTTCATTATTACCTCGGCATGTTTGTAGTGTAGATTAGAGTAAAGATGTATCGAAGAGTCCCGAATTAGACCAATGGAATTCCGTCCGCCATAATAAAAAAAAAAGCGCTTCCGAATTGATCTCATCCTTTATTTTCTAATTAGACTTAGAATTCTTTTAGTTCAGTAATAACTTAATCCTTCAATAAAATACTCGTTGTTTCAATAGATATTTCGACCCATACTTTTCGTACGAAAAATTATTAGACACTAATTCATAAGTTATAGTTGATAAATCATTATAAGAATTCTATCCGTATGAATATGGATAGGATTGAGGAAAGAAAGAATAAACAAAGATCTCTTATTATTCAGTTTTCCTATTGCATTCCATTTCTTTCGTTCCTGTTCTTCTTTCTCACTCAGAAGGGGGGTTTCTAAAAAATCAAATCAAAGGATTACTTCGTTCTCGACAGTCATTTATTTAATCAGTGGATAGAAGCATACTCTGGATCGGAATCGTGAGGAAGTACTGCTTGATCATTTCTACGAACTTAAAGCCCTCATTATGATTCCTTTTATTTTATGCAGAAATATCCCTTTGGATACCTTACATTATCTTCATCACTAATCCTTTGTGTACCTTTGTGTTCCTAACCGTCCACTCATTTTTGATTGATCCCCGATATGGTAATACATACAACATACACAACATACAACAACATAGAATACAATAGTAGAAACTCCATACAGTTGATCTTTTGCACCCGCTTCAAGTCATGATGACTAATCAACCAATCTTGGGGTAAACAGTTTCGACCGCTTATGTTTACTTCCACTTTACTCTCGTACATAGGGAATGAGAATCAATCTTCTTACTGCAAATTCATAAGCTGTTTTGTTTCACTCATATAACTATCTGGTTTAACTCATCGACCCGAATGATGAATAAAAAGAGAAAGGTATCTATTCAACACATCCAACCCCTTTCCTGGAAATAAAGGAAAGGGGTAAAGGTTCATGTTCCAACGAATCACACGTAGAGATATTGATAACACACACGGAGTTAATGGTATTTCATAACTAATAGATTGAGCAGCAGCTCGTAGACCACCTGAAAAGGAATATTTATTATTCGATCCATATCCTGACATAAGAAGTCCAATAGGAGCAATACTGGAAATAGCGATCCATAAAAAAACGCCTAGACTGAGATCGGCTAGAACAAGGCGATAGCCAAAAGGAATTACTAAATAGCTTAGTAGAATTGATATGACCGCTATAGATGGCCCCATACTGAATAAACGAACATCTCCTCTAGATGGGAGAAGATCCTCTTTCAAAAGTAGTTTGGTCCCATCTGCTAGAGCTTGAAGAATTCCCAAAGGGCCGGCATATTCAGGCCCGATACGTTGTTGTATCCCTGCAGATATTTCTCTTTCTAACCACACAATCACGAGTACGCCTATTGTGATTCCCGATACAGGAGTAAAAATAGGGACAAGCAGCCATAAGAGGTCTATGACCTCTTTTAAGGATTCCGATCTGGAAAAAGAATTGATAGCTTGTACTTCTGTCGTATCAATTATCATTTCAACGATCAACTTCTCCCATAATGATATCTATACTACCTAGTATCGTCATGATATCAGCCAATTTCATTCTTTTAACTAGCTGAGGAAGAATTTGCAAATTGATGAAACCAGGTGGACGAATTTTCCATCTCCAGGGAAAAACACTATTATCCCCTATCAGAAAAATTCCCAATTCTCCCTTTGGGGCTTCTACTCTCACATAAAGTTCTTGTTTCGACAATTCAAAAGTGGGAGAAGGCTTTTTACTAATGAATCGATATTCAAAACCATTCCATTCGGAATCACTTGCTCTATCAAAGCGTCGAACTTCTAAGTTCTCATAGGGCCCCCCCGGAATTCCTTCTAGAGCCTGTTGAATAATTTTTATGGATTCCGTCATTTCATTGATTCGTACTAAATAACGAGCTAATGAGTCTCCTTCTTTTTGCCACTGGACTTCCCAATCGAATTCATCGTAACACTCATAATGATCAACTTTACGAAGATCCCATTGGATTCCGGAAGCTCGTAGCATTGGTCCCGATAAACCCCAATTTATTGCTTCCTCCCCACCAATAATGCCCACCCCTTCAACTCGTTCCAAAAAAATGGGATTTTGCGTAATAAGCTTTTGATATTCAACAATTCCTGTTAAAGAATAATCGCAGAAATCCAAACATTTATCTATCCAGCCATGAGGTAGATCAGCAGCGACTCCCCCGATACGGAAATAATTATGCATCATTCGCATACCTGTGGCAGCTTCGAATAGGTCATATAGCAATTCCCTTTCTCTGAAAATATAGAAGAAGGGAGTCTGTGAACCGATATCTGCCATAAAAGGTCCAAGCCATAATAAATGAGAAGCTATACGACTCAGCTCCAGCATAATTACTCTGATATAGCTGGCTCTTTTGGGTACTTGAATATTTCCTAATTGTTCTGGTGCATTTACCGTTATTGCCTCTGTGAACATAGTAGCTAAATAATCCCAACGTGTTACATAAGGAAGATATTGTATAATTGTTCGGTTTTCCGCAATTTTTTCCATCCCTCTGTGTAAATAACCCAATACGGGTTCGCAGTCAATAACATCTTCACCATCTAGAGTAACGATAAGTCGAAGAACACCATGCATTGATGGGTGGTGAGGACCCATATTAACTATCATGAGGTCTTTTCTTGTAGCCGGTACATTCATATGTTTTCTTCTCCGATCCATTATTCTATGAATTGCCGAAAACGAAATAAATGAGGTTCATCAAAATTCAAGATCTAATAAACCAAAGAATTCAAACAATCTTCAAATTAACGAGTTTTTGGTTCCCGAATATCTAATTGATCAATTAATTTTTTATAACGCACTCTATTTTTCTTTGACAAATAAGCCAGCAGCCGTTGACGTTTTCCCAGAATTTTCCGCAAACCTATCTGAGATAAATAATCTTTTCTGTGCAATTCAAAATGTGAAGTAAGTCTCTGTATCTTATTGGTGAAACTGATTACTTGAAATTCAACAGATCCTTTGTTTTTTTCTTCTTTCGGAATAACTGAGATGAATGAATTTTTGACCATAACCATAAAAATTTCTCTCTTTTTTTTTTTTTTTTCACAGATATGGATTTTACCAATCAGGAATAATAAGAATGCCAGTTATTTTGATCTGATACACCCAATAATCTGGATTTATTCATATATTACTTTATTCTATCAAATCAAATCAAAATGAAATTCAAATGAATTGTAAGTACAATTTTTAATTTGATTCGATAGAAGGGCAATTTCTGTACCCACAAAAGAAAATGATTTTGACCTAAGAAGATTCTGCCGAATCATTTCTAGATTCAATCCAATTGAGACGTTATTGAATCGGTATCATGTATTAGAATGTAACACAGCGTGTGTGTACATTCATATACCGGATCCGACACCTGATATATAGGAAATGTACCAACCATCAACTAATTCCGAATCGTGGATACATATGTATCCTTGACATACTGAAACGGCTGCCATTATTGGTATCAAACCAGTAGCGATTCATACAAGCTAAATCCTCTAATCGATAATTGGGCCAAAGAAACAATTTGAATTGAATGAATTTATTTATATCTGTATCAATATGCTTGTCCTCATCCAAAAATTGCCCCCAGTTCCTTACATTGTTGTCATTGAAAAATACCGGATTTCTATCCATAACATTCCTATTTCCGGAATTGAAACAAATTATAATTCTCAATTCTCTACGACGCCTAGGGGATAGAATATTTTCAGGAACAAGCAAATCATAATGATTTTCGTCTCTATTCACAAGCATCTTTTTTTGTTGTACAATGGATCCATTGAAATAATTCTCATCAACATATCTTTTTTCTCGATATCTTTCATTAGTTTGGCATTTATTATTATGGACCAATGAGATACCTATGGTTTGATACATAATAAATTGTCTATCCCATTTTATAGACAGACGTACTGGTTCGAGAATCAATATTCCCTTTTTTATCAATTCTGGAAGAGTTAGATTCGTCTGAATTAACATTACATCCAGGTGCATTTCTCCTCCTTGAATAGAGGATATAGCAATTTCCTTTGCATTTATTAGTCTAAGCAGGAAACAATATACCTTAACATTATTGAAAATTCTGTGATTCAAAGGATCATCCCATCTCAATTGAAAAAGCAAATATTTTTTCAGGAATAACTCTAGTTTTGCTTTCTTGTTACTCTCGGGTTGTCCTTTCTTTTCACGTTTTTGAATGTCTGATTCCGTGTAATCCTTTTCAAAATCTTTTTGTCGTTTTCGTGCGTCTGAGCCAATATTTCCGTGGCCGAGCTGTTCTTTTTCTTCTTGATTTCGATTCTTTAATTCAAGATATTCTTTTTGATTAGATGATATACGAAGATCCTTTTTTTGATTTCCATTAATGTTTTTGTTTTCACTAATGTTTTCATTTCCATTAAAAATGAAAAGAAGTAATTTGATTGGTATAATCCACGGTTTGATCTTATATGCATCATAAAGTGGCACAAATTCTGAGAAGAACCAAGATTTCGGATTTAATATGGGACGATATAGCATTTCTTTATTCATTCCCATCAAAAAAAACTTTTTTTTTTGATTGGGTGGGTTGATTTCTTGATGAATCGTGAGATAGAAAAGATCTTTCTTATCAATCATTTGATAATAATCAGTCTCGGTCTTAGTCATTTTATTAATGTTGGTCCCGGTATCCGTATCGGTCCAGGACTCAATATCGATATTCTTTCTAAGAAATAAATCGAAAATTTTCCACTCCAAATATTTTCTATCCGTACTTTTACCCGTACCAATAATATACTCTTCTCCTAGATAATCACTAATAGATATATCCCCCAGTACATAAAATGGTTCAATTTTAGGTGTGTTGTAGTTATATGGAATCTCTCGGTCCTCGTTTACTTGTAATGAGGATGGATAAATATATGAGTCTTTCCTATCCCCATAATTAATATATTTATATGAAAAAAGATCATATCTGTAGTTTTTTTTTAATTTTGCTTTTTTGCTCGTCAATGAATTCACTTCATAATCATTTTTTTTCTCGTAATGAATGAATTGGGCTTTTTCATATGAATTCTTTTTTGAGTCTTTATTTTGAATCGTACGACGCCAATTGACCCTAGTTCGCCATTTTTGCGGTACTAATTTAGACCACCTAGCCTGAGATAAATTGTATTGATAATGACCCCTTAACCAGTTTTTCCATTCATTCATTCCAGAATTCGGAAGTTTTTTATGCCTTGATTTGGAATCAAATATTCTTCGTGTTCCAAAAAAATTCCTGATTCTATCCTTAAGAATAAGATATGCTTCGCGATATTGAAGTAGAGATCTCAAATGATACTTCTTGATAGCTTCGATTTGTGATAATTTGTAAAATACAGATGCTTGTGAAAAGGAATATGGGTCACCAGAAATTTTTGATTTATTATTACTAATATTAGAAAGAGACTTTTTTATAGTCGAAATAAATTGAATTTTTTTTTGATTTGTTTCATCAATCCCTTCTTTATTTTTTTCATCATTGTGAATGTATTTATCGATAATCTTTTTTGTTGATTCAAGGAAAAGTTGTACATTGACTCTAGAAATATTAACCGTACATAGAAAGATATGTATGTATATTCTTTCGTTGAAAAATGTCAAAAAATAGTGCCATTTGCGTATGAATATGAATCTGTTACTTCTTCTTTTTGATATCTGCCAAATAGGTTTCTGCGATTCCGATCTTTTATCACCACAACTTGTATCGTTAGGACTAATATTTATATCCGGAGTTAGAAATATTTTTCTTTTGTCTTTTGCACCCCTTTCTATTTGATTTCTGATTAGGGTTGTTCTATCGGACAGATCTTTCCTTTTTTTTTCTGTCAGTGAATAATTTGCCCAATCCATGAATCTAATTCGAATGGTCGATTCAGGAACAATTTTATTACTGCTTCTGATTATGGAATCTTTTCCATTTCCATTCGGTTCATATACTTTCTTCAATACAAATAAGAAAATTGTATTTACGTTTACAAACTCTTTTATTATTCTTTTTAAAAATAGAACCGTTTTGATAATCCATCTTGTTTTTTCTTTTGAGACTTTTATAAACTGTTTTGTTTTTTTTTTGAAAACTCTTAGAACTAGAAAACATTTTTTTTTCACTTTTCTCTTTTTTTTTTCGAATTCATTATAAATAGGTTCAAAAAAGGAAGGTTGTTGTCGGGCAGAACCAAAAGGTAGTTCGGTTTCCCTTCCCCAGATTGTTAAAAAACAAAAATTTTCCGTTTTCCCCTTCTTTTGGATTGGATCTCTATGATGGGATCGTAGTTTGGATTTGCGCCAGGGTTTCAGACAGAAAGGAAATAGGATTTTTATCTGAATACCATCTGTTAACCAGTTTTTCGGAAATTCTGTTTCTGATAATTGAACACCATTATAGGTGCATTTAACATGCATTTCTCTATTCCACTCCTTCAAATCCTCGTACCACTCGGGGAATTGAAATAAGAGCATACGGCCGAGGTTTTTAGCTATTATCAATGAAGGCAATATGATGTATTTTCTAAGAATTGATTGGGTTACTAACATAGTCCCTCTTATTGCTTGAGCAAATATAATAGTATCCCAAGTTTCTGCTATTGCTATCCTTTCATTCTCGTTTTTTTTATCTGCAATTTTTTTTGCCTTTTCTTTTGCCTCTTCCTCCTCAGAATCCGAAGTTTTGAATTTCGGTCCTGTATCTATCCAATTTCTAAAAATGAGATTCATTGTTCGGGAGATATCAAAAGAAAAAAAAAAAGTTTTGTCTATTCTGTCCAAAAAAAGCAGGGAATGCACATTCGCTTGAAACATTTCCCAAGTAACTATTTTACGTCTTTGAGCGCGCATGGATCCTTTTACTATATCCCGACGAAAATCTGATTGTTGCGAGTAACGTATCAAAGCCAACTCTTCTGCTTGATCACTATTAGTACTGGTACTAGTATGAGTATTGGTATTCTGATCCGGATCCGCCTTATCAGTATAAATTACCACACGTTTGGCTTTTCTTGAACGAATCCCATGATTTTCTGTTGATTCTTCCTCATTTTCCTCCTCCCGCTCTTCAAAAGAATCGATCAATTTGTATGATCGTCGAGGAATCTTTTTACCGATTTCTTCTATTCCAATAGATTTTTTTTGAATTGTTTGATTATTTGGATCAGTTGTAATTACATCGAATAGAAATTTCAAACATTTTGTTTTATTTTCTGAATCAAATCTTCTTTGTTCGGATATTAAAACAAGCTTTTTCAAATTAAGATTAAAACCAGTTGTTGATTTCCTAGCTAATTCACTGATAGAGGTCAAGAAAGGACCAATGTCTGTCGATAATGATTCTCCATTAAATATATCCATTTTATGTTCAAGTTTTTGGTAATCAGTAGGAAGCATATCATGAATCTTATTTATCCAAACCATTCCTATGGAATCTTCTGTCGACGTGATTGAGTCATCCACCATTGAACGTGAATACGCTTTTTTGATTGTTCCACGATAGGGTCCGTTTAAAAAAGGATCATACACTCTAGGCAAGCATTCTTGGTTATTCTTATCTTCT